GCGTCTCCCTGACCAAAACCTCCTACATTTGGATTACTTGTTAATGGTTGATCAAGCTTGATGGATTCACCTTCTGAAACAAGAAGTTCTGGTCCTGGAGGTATAATATCAACCACTTGACGTCCTTCTGAAGCATCAACTATGGTTATTTCATATCCCCCCTTTTCTTTACGTGCTATTCTGCTTACTATACCAGCAGATGTAGCATTATAAACTGTATTGTTACTCTTGCTACCATCAGGATAAATCTGACCCCTTCCCCTGTTCCCACCTACATATATGGGATATTTTAAGAAGTGAACGTCTTTTTTCGTAGCAGGGTCGGGGGAAAGAATAGGAAATACGATTTCACTATATTTCTGACCGGGAACAGGACCTATCACAAGAATATTTCTTTTATTAGGACGATAAAACTGAAAAGAAAGATTGCCCATCTTTTCTTTCATTTCGGGAGAAATACGATCGGGGGGGGCTAATTCGAATCCCTCAGGTAAAATAAGAACAGCTCCTACATTCAAAGCTCCCTTTTTACCATTAGCAAGAACTTGTTTAAGTTGCATATCATAAGGAATTCGAACAACTGCTTCAAATACAGTATCAGGAAGCACAGCTTGCGGAACTTCAATATCCACGGGCTTATTAGCTAAATGGCAATTGGCACATACAATTCGCCCAGTTGCTTCTCGTGGATTTTCATAACCCTGCTGCGCAAAAATGGGATATGCATTTGAAATAGATGCTCGAGTTATTGCATATATCATGATCGATACATAAATGGATCGAGTCATCTGTTTTTTTACCCAAGAAAAAGTCTTTCTATTTTGCATGGTCCAATCATTGATCCCCGGAATTTCTACAATAAATTTGATAGGTAACTAGTAGAATTCCCTATCCACAAGTTTGCCATTGTATTGATTGTACTGAAAGAATTGTACTGGTGGAATATAGTATGAATACCTTGAATTGAAAAGGTAGAAGTATAAAGAATAAGTAAGATGAAAAATGATTTCTTTATACATGAAGAAAGATTCTGATTTGATTGATATCAAAAGATCTAATGAATTATTCATTCATTGAATGATAAATTACTACAAGCGAAGGAGATACACGATTTAAAAAATGGAAGATCCAATATTTCACAATTGTATCTAGAATCACTGGAAAAGTGGAAACAAGACCAGATATAATCTGATCATTCTGAGCCAATCCAAAATCGTTGTAGATCGAACCAATCATTAGTTCCCAACCATGGGTCGAGTGAAATCCGATCCATAAATCAGTAACTAAAAGAATCGAAAAAGCTTTGATTGTATCACTTAAGTTATAGAGAAATTCCTGAATCCAAGAATTTAGAATGAAAAGTTCTTCATTACCCAGAAAAAAATAACCACTTAGAATAGCGAAACAGATTAGATTTGTAGAGAAATGCAAAATGATATGGAAATGAGATTCATTGTGTCTTTGGACCAATTGTATTGTTTCCTTGTGCATTCCTATACGAAGCCTTTGCATATGTGTCTCCGAGTACTCCTTTATCATCTCGTCCAACAGGAATAGTTCTTCTAATTCCATAAATTTTTCTAGAACATTTTTCTCTTGAATATCATTCAAAAGGATTTCGGATTGCCTGGTATTCCACCAATTAAGAACCCAAGTTTCTAGACATTTCTTAAATGAGAGAGAAACCCACCAGGGCAAAAAGAGTATAGACACAAGATATGGGAGGGAAGCCAATGCTTTCTTTTTTTTCATTCTGTATCCGTGATGTGAATTGTTAATGAACCTGTTTCATTCGTCGATTCTATCTGAGATTTCTATGAAGCACGAATTATATAACAAGAGCCTATAACTCTAACAAGAACAAGGTATCGAACCTATGGTTCTTTTCCTATTTTTGTTTTTGTGTAAGAATTGAGTCTTTGGATCTAGAATAGAACATAGAAGAAGGGCCCTTTTCAAATGAAAAAAAAAGAAGTAAATATTCTTTCCATATTCCAGAGATCTCAATTAGGCAAATTGTAACCGATTTCCTCTTCATTTCTTCCTTTCGATGAAGACTCGAAAACCCATTTGAACTAACGAATATAATTTGGATTTAAAGACGAAACCTACCGGATCCTTTAATTCTTTTCTTTCTATTTCGAAAGATTTCACTGTCTAACCGCAGCGCGGGGATAGGGTATCAATTCAAAGGCCTAAAAAGAGGAATTATGTTTTACGAAAAGAAAAGAAATGTTAGGATATTTGATGAATCTATACTTATTAGACTCTTTTCTTTTTACTAGTATAAAGAATAAAGCTGGACGCCATGTGTATACAAAATAGTTTTTGTGTATAAAGAGTTTCTATTCTCCTTAATCTATTTTATTTCATTAGTTCTATTATATTTTCTTAGTCCATATACGTCCTCCTGCTTTTGAGATGTATTAAGTTCCTTCTCTCATGCTGAGATTTCTTCTTCAGTTCATTTCAAAATACTTCAATGGGTACGCGCAAGAAATAGGCCAATTCGGCAGCTTTTTGTTCAATTTCTCGTGGAGTCAAATTCTCATCAGTACGGGTCAAGGGAATGGCTCCTTGGCCCCTGATTTCCATATAAAGGACACGGCGAGGAAAAAGACCCTCTCTCACCTCCATTCTGATTGATTGGATATCTTTCAGAAAGAAACGAAGGAAGATACGACGATTTCTTCCAGGAAATCCCCAACGAAAAAGGGACATTATCCCTTCTTTTCTATCAAATCGGTCATAACCACTACCTACATTCCATGAAATTGTGCACCACAAATAAGAACTAATGAATAGACCTGCGATCCCATAGAAAGACATCACGATCCCTTGTGGGAAAAAAAGAATTTGCTGAGACGGAAATACGGATATCAGATTTTTACCAAGATAACTGGAAGTTCCAACCACTAAGAATCCTAGTGAACCTAAAAAAAGGATACAGGCCCAGCAAAAATTACTTGTTTTTCGAGACCCCGTTATAAGTTCTATCCATATATGTTCTGATCGCCAGTTCATACTATACTAGATCCAGTTGCATTCGATTGGAATTGAGAGAATAACTCAAATGGATTTGACTCGATTTTTATTGCTTGATCCCGAAGTAACTTTCATCAACTAGCAGCATTCCGACGGGAACCTTTAGGAATAATTGGTTAGATACATTGAGTTTCTATTTCAAATATTTTTCAAAAAAGATTTGCTGATGATCTTTTTGAATTGAATCATTTAATTGATTAAGCTATAATCGCATATACACGCATTCATGCGTATATTATGCATCGGCATACATAACAAAACAACTATTTGTGAAAGGCCACATATCATATATCCTACCATATTACATTAAAAGAGTATCTGTATGATGATCCAGTGTTGAAAGAGATTGATGAGATTTGGTCCCATCGTATTTAAACAATCTTATTTCTTTGGACATAAAGAGATAAAGAAGCCATTGCGATTGCCGGAAAGACTAGGCCCACTAAAGGAACAAAAATAGAGGGAAAGTTCAAATCTATCATAGAATGGGTACCTCGATTTCATATTTGTACCTATTATAATTCTAAATTATAATTATAAAGATATCTTATGATAAGTCTATCTATTAGAAAGAATATTAAGATAATCTTAATATGAAGTATTTCAGAATAAATAACGAATGTAGAACTAAATGAAGTGTACCTATTCCTCTTTATACACGAATATGTATGAGAATCCGCTTTCATAAATTGGATTCTTCTTCTCCCATCCTTATATTCATCGTCTTTCTATCTTTCCTTTCAAAACACCTTTTTTGTTTTGAAAGGAAAGATAGAAAAGAGTTTCTTATGAGTTCCCGACTTTAACCAATCTTATTCAACAAAAGGGATTCCTAGTGAAAAACGGGGGTTCTCGCTAAATAGAAAGAACTTCTATATTCTTCTTATTTGTTATTTGAATCTTTCTATTTTCTTTATTTTATTTGAGATTTCTTCTTTCTTTTTATTTCATATTTTATTTTTCTTTCCCAGATTTCTCGGAAGGAGAAAGAAATCCTTTTTTATCTTGTCGATAGAGGGATGCTTATTCCTAATCAGGAAGAGAGGTAGAATAAAAAAAGGATCCGGGGCAAAAAGTCATTATCCAAAACTTTTGACTCTTACTACACTTATAACTGATGTACCCAAAGAAAACACCATCTTCTTAGTTTTGTTTTTTTCATTAGAATGAACTAAATGCTTATTCGCTACAAAGAAAAATAACTGAAGCTAGTGCTATACTTCCATTTGAAAATGAAGAATTTCAATCTTTTTTAAAATCTTTTTTTAATCTTGATTCAAGGGAAGGAAACCATGTAGCTGAAATAACTCATTAAGAACACCTTTTAAAAGATTACGTGGTACAATTGGGTCGAATAAGCCCTTAAGGAATAAATACTCAGCCGCTTGTGAACCGTCGGGTACTGTCTTTTTCAATGTTTGTTCAATTACTCTTTTACCCGCAAAAGCAATGTAGGCATTAGGTTCAGCAATAATGATATCTCCCAACATACCAAAACTTGCTGTAACTCCACCAGTTGTAGGAGATGTAAGGATTGATACATAGAATAACTTTTTCTTTGATTGATAATCATATGAAGCAGAAGATATTTTAGCCATTTGCATCAAGCTCAAACTCCCTTCTTGCATGCGTGCTCCTCCAGAAGCACACACAATAATGACAGGTAGAGCTCGATTAGTAGCATACTCGATCAAACGGGTGATTTTCTCACCTACTACAGATCCCATACTACCTCCCATAAACTGAAAATCCATAACTCCAATTGCTATGGGAATACTATTTAATTGACCTACGCCCGTTTGAACAGCTTCAGTTAAACCCGTTTTTCTTTGATAAAAAGAGATGCGATCTATATAAGGTTCCTCTTCTGAATGAAATTCAATGGGGTCCATAGAGACCATATCTTCATCCATAGGCTCCCAAGTGCCAGGATCAATAAAGAGTTCAATTCTATCTGAACTACTCATTTTCAAATGATATCCGCAGTGTTCACAAATATTCATTTTTGAACTAAAAGATTTTTTATAATTTAATCCATAACAATTCTCACATTGAACCCATAACTGCTTGTATTTTGTATTTCTATCTAAATCATTAGATCTTTCTCTTATATTGAAAGAACTGCTACTAGCTTTGATACTAGAATTTCCACTTTCAATACTACTTATACTTTCCGTACAAATGAAACTAGAAATGTAACTGTCGATACCACTGTAAATGTCACTCTTAAGACTGATTTCAAAACGAAGATAACTATCAATGCAACTATTAATGTGATTCTTCCAATTAGATTGAGTATCATACATGGAATAATAATAGTAGTAATTACTACTATTAGATCCACTATTCAAATAACTAGCAAAAAGAATCTCTAGTTCACTCAAAGAAGAACTAGCATTGTAAATATCAAAAATCTGATTTTCAATATCAAAATATACAGAAGAAGTGTCACCATTACTATTTCTAACTAAAAAAGTATGATCAGAGATCAAACTCCAAAAATTCCTGCTATCAAATAAATAATTTAGATAATTAATATTACTGAAACTAAAACTGTGCCAACTAGTAATCTTTTTCTCCGCATCATTTAGAATAGTTTCTTCACTTCCACTGGTATGTCCAAGAGCATCAAGACTATCCATTGATTTACTTAGTCCACACCTATGTTCTAACTTCTTGTTAGACAACATCGAATTGAACCAACATTTTTCCATAGATTCTTTCCGCCCCCTATTTTATGAAAACCTAATACTAATAGATGAATAGTCATTCGATGAATAAAAAATCATTTTACTATTTCTTTTTTCTTTCTCATCAGAATTCAAATGAAGCATATGATTATGATCCAATCATTAAGATTGTTAATGAAAAACGAGCGAGTCTTGAAAAGATCTCCTTTTGAGGAATCTGTTGAATCATTTCAATATTATGATAGAATTTTTTCCTCAAAAAAAGATATATAAAGACAGGTTTCTCTCATGTAAAACTTTCAATTCTCATCAAAAAGATACATAGTTGTTTCTTCCCATAAATTCAAAAGGAATTCTCGTCTCGTAGAATCTCGTGTCATATAGTCAAATAAGAAAATGAGTTTCTATTACAACAGGGAACGAAAAAGACAATATACAGGATAGGGGTAGAAGCGATCCTTCCCTTGGCTTGATCTATGGCCTGAAACTAAGGAATATAAAATGATCCACCAATCCAATCCCAAGGATCCATAATTCAGCCTATGGATCCAACAATAAAGAATAGAATAGATAAGTTGTTTAGTCTTCCTTCGATCTTATCTTCTTATGTTTAGATTTTGTATATACTTGTATATCGTATTGTATATCTATCGTAAGGTCTGTACATATAAAATATATATGCAAATACACAAAGACCCTCCTAGTTCATAGTATTATAGGATTAGTATAAGATGTCTTTCTTTTTATTCGGCCCAATCTTTCTTTTCCTCAAAAAAAGAAAGATTGGGCCAAGTTTCATTGCAATCAATTAGGAGAACAAACAGGAATTGCTAAATTATACGCGCTTATTTTGTCTCTTTATCCACCTTATCCACCTTATCCACTGGTTCGAACTCGAATTTGATCTCTTTCCATACTTCACAAGCAGCGGCTAGCTCAGGACTCCATTTGGCAGCTTCACGAATAATCTCATTACCTTCACGAGCAAGATCACGTCCCTCATTACGAGCTTGTACACATGCTTCTAAAGACACCCGATTAGCTACTGCACCGGGTGCATTTCCCCAAGGGTGCCCTAAAGTTCCTCCACCAAACTGTAGTACGGAATCATCCCCAAAGATTTCGGTTAGGGCAGGCATATGCCAAACATGAATACCCCCTGAAGCCACGGGCAGAACACCTGGCATAGAGACCCAGTCTTGAGTGAAAAAAATACCACGACTTCGATCTTTTTCAATAAAATCATCACGTAACAAATCAACAAAACCCAAAGTCATCTCACGTTCCCCTTCCAGTTTACCCACTACTGTACCAGCGTGAATATGATCTCCGCCAGACATACGTAATGCTTTAGCTAGTACACGAAAATGCATACCATGATTTTTCTGTCTATCAATAACTGCATGCATTGCGCGATGGATGTGAAGAAGTAGACCATTGTCGCGGCAATAATGAGCCAGGCTAGTATTTGCGGTGAACCCCCCAGTTAAGTAGTCATGCATTACGATAGGAACTCCCAATTCTCTGGCAAATACCGCTCTTTTGATCATTTCTTCACATGTACCCGCAGTTGCATTCAAGTAATGTCCTTTAATTTCACCCGTTTCGGCTTGCGCTTTAAAGATTGCTTCGGCACAAAATAAGAAACGATCTCTCCAACGCATAAATGGTTGTGAATTTACGTTTTCATCATCCTTAGTAAAATCAAGTCCACCCCGTAGACATTCATAAACCGCTCTACCGTAGTTTTTTGCGGATAATCCCA